GAATATAACCAACTATCCTTAAGAATTTCGTCTTTGGACCAAAAACAAGCAAGAGGCGGAATACCACAAAGAGAAAGTGTACCTAATAAAAAAGTAATTCTTGTAATTGGAACATATCTTGTTAAACCACCCATAAGAATCATATTCTGACTTTTTTCTGGTGAATATCCAACAATGGGTTCCATTGAATGAATAATGGATCCGGACCCCAAAAACAATAAAGCTTTCGAATAGGCATGCGTAATTAAATGAAATAAAGCAGCTCGATAAGAACCTATACCTAGAGCTAACATAATATAACCCAATTGAGACATTGTAGAATAAGCTAAACTTCTTTTAATGTCTCGTTGAGCAAGAGCTAAAGTAGCTCCTAATAGTACTGTTATTATGCCTATTAAAGAAATAAAATTCATTATGTGAGGTATAACTATAAAAAGAGGAAGAAGCCGAGCTACAAGAAAAATTCCAGCCGCCACCATAGTGGCTGCATGTATAAGAGCGGAAATGGGAGTGGGTCCTTCCATAGCATCAGGTAACCATATGTGGAGTGGGAATTGTGCGGATTTTGTAACTGCACCAACGAATAAAAAAGAGGCACACAGAGTAACAAATAAAGAATTGACTCCATTATTATGAAGCAAATTCTTAACTATTTCGAACAAATCTCGAAATTCGAAACTACCTGTTATCCAATAAAAACCTAAAATTCCTAATAATAAACCAAAATCGCCTATACGGTTGGTTACAAAAGCTTTTTGACAAGCACTTGCTGCAATTGGTCGCGTGAACCAAAAACCTATTAATAAATACGAACACATTCCCACAAGTTCCCAAAAAATGTAAATTTGGATTAAATTGGAACTAGTAACTAATCCCAACATAGAAATATTGAAAAAACTCATATAAGCAAAAAATCTCAAATACCCTTGATCGTGAGACATATAATTGTCACTATAAATAAAAACCATGATTCCAACAGTAGTAATTAATATTGACATAATAGAAGTAAGTGAATCGATTAAGTGCCCGAATTCTAAAGAAAAATCATTATTGATGGTCCAAGACCATAAATATTGATAGATAAAACTTCCATTTATTTGCTGAATAGCCAGATGGGCCGAAAATATCATAGCTATACTTAACATCAAAACACTCGGAAAAGTCCAAATACGACGAATATTTTTTGTTGCTGTGGGAATAAGCAGAAGTCCGAGTCCCATTGACATAGTAACCGGAAACGGAAGAAAAGGTATTATCCATGCATATTGATATGTATGTTCCATAAAAAACAAATTTTCATTTTTTTCTTATAATTATTTGCATTATTTCCAATTCACCTATTTTTCTATCTTTTTTTATTTTTGAAAAGAACAATAATAAATAATAAAAAAATATGAAAACCTTAAATATTTTTTTATTATTCTTACTTTTCTTTTTTCAAATATGGAAAATATTCCAAAAGTGACAATTGTTCAAAACGACTAGGTTAAATTGATTACTTTATTATATTATTAACTTGAAGCATCTAATCTAAAGAAAGATATATTAAGACAGAGAGTCTTATGTGATTTCAAATTATTCTACAACTATACTACCATCCTATTCTGTCGATTTATACTATATCGTATTTATTTATACTATATCGTATAGTAGAATAAGAAATAACTAAAGAAAAACGGTTACACCAAAAGAATACTTGACCAAAAAAAAGGGATCATAGCATGCATCAATAAATAGGTTGTTAATTTGTAGGAATTTCCTAACTCAATGCGGAACTACTTGATTGGACTCTCATCCAACAAGAAAACATATTTTTATCAAAAATTTTAATAATGCCCCTCTTTTTGTATAGAACTGAAATAAAAAACTAAACAAAAGGTACCTCTTGTTCGGAAATGGAATATTTTATTTAACGGATTAGTTACTAGTTGAAATTTTAACTCACAGAAAGATACCATTCTTAATTTAATCAATTAAATAGTAATTAAAACTTCTTTTCAAATTTCAAATAATGTCCCTCCTTATTCTATTTTTTTCCTAATCTATTATATATGTGATATACATATATATATTTCTATAATAAACAATAAAAATAAACAATAAAAATAAACAATAAATAAGAAAAAAATCTAAATAAATATAATTTTTTTGTAAAATGAATATGTCAATATTATGTCAATAATTTTGACTTAATTAAGTATAAAAAAAAAGAATGGTCCATAAAGAATGGTCCATTTTGATTTGAGAAATATATGTCTTTCACATACAACAATAAAAATGAGTAAGACGACTTTTTGAATGGCAGTTCCAAAAAAACGTACTTCTATATCAAAAAAACGTATTCGTAGAAATATTTGGAAGAAAAAGGGATATTTTGCTGCAATAAAAGCTTTTTCTTTAGCTAAATCGGTTTCCACAGGAAATTCAAAAAGTTTTTTTGTGCGACAAACAAGTAAAAAAGATTTGGAGTAATCGAAAATTTCATGGCACGAACAACTTCAATTTTGGAAGATGGAAAATTTCCATTAACTAATAATTTTATTATTTTATTGAGCTGTATTAACTAATGTATTGGACTGTATTGAACTTCTTAATACTAGTTAGAACTGGATACTGTGGTATCTAAAATAAGAATTTTTCTGTCTACCGGGTTCTAAATATTCTCATTCTAGTTTTTATTAGAGTCTATCGTGAAATTATTTTTCCTATTACTGAGCTTTTCTTTCACAATAGAAAATTTATTCTATTGTGAAAGAAAAGTACAAATAATGATAGGTATGGAAACCCTTTTTTTATATACCTAATTCAAAATAAAAAGCGAATTCGCTTTGATCATAAATTCGAAATATTATGTACACAACAAATTATACATTATATTCACTCATATAAAATATTATGTACACAACAAATTATACATTATATTCACTCATATACATATATTAGTTAATTAGTTATATTCACTCATATATTATAATTTTGAAGAGTTCTATATAAATTCTTATTCGAGTTAATGATACTAAGGCGTCGAAATCATTAAAAAAAATCCCCTGGATTTCGTACTGAAATTGTGATACATATAAAATAGCTAGTATTTCAATTTTTTTTTCATTGATGAGATCAAATTTTTTGTTTTTAAGATTCTTTTTCCATTTAACTTCTTCACTTTTCCAATTATATACTAAAAAAATAGATTTTAAAACGGGGAATCTATGAGAATACTAACTAAGAATTATTGAGTGAGGAGAAAAATATAAATTTCAAGCAGCTTTATTTAATTTATCCATTCTAATGTTTCGTAAAGCATATGTTGAATCTCGACGATTCACCGTGGATTGACTATTATTATTTCAAGTAAGCCGCCATGGTGAAATCGGTAGACACGCTGCTCTTAGGAAGCAGTGCGGGAGCATCTCGGTTCGAGTCCGAGTGGCGGCATACTATAAAAAAGGAAACACAAGCAAGGGATCCTATAATGTATTTAATTCCTGATTTCAATTCTGTAATGGGAACTCCTTTTATGATATTTGCAACTTTCGAACATATATTAACTCATCTCTCTTTTTCTATTATTTCCATTTTGATTATGATTAATTTGATTAACTTATTAGTTCACGAAATAATAAGATTACGTGATTCCTTGGAAAAAGGTATTTTAGTTACTTTTTTCTCTATAACAGGATTATTAGTTATTCGTTGGATTTCCTCGAAGCATTTTCCTTTAAGTAATTTATACGAGTCATTAATCTTCCTTTCATGGAGTTTTTCCATTATTCATATAATTCCCAAGATGTGGAATAATAAAAATTATTTAAGCGCAATAACCGCACCAAGTGCCGTTTTTACCCAAGGGTTCGCCACATCAGGTCTTTCAACCGAAATGCACCAATCAGAAATATTAGTACCTGCTCTACAATCTCAATGGTTAATGATGCACGTAAGTATGATGCTATTGAGTTATGCATCTCTTTTATGCGGATCATTATTATCAGTTGCTTTTCTAGTTATTACATTTCGAAAAAACATCAATATTTTTTATAAAAGCAATAATTTCTTAATTAAGTCATTTTTCTTTGGAGAGATTCACTACTTGAATGAAAAAATAAAAATTCTTCAAGGTACCTCTTTTCTTTCATTTCAAAATTATTACAAATATCAATTAACTCAGCGTTTAGATTACTGGAGTTATCGTGTCATTAGTTTAGGTTTTATTTTCTTAACTATAGGTATTCTTTCTGGGGCAGTATGGGCTAATGAAGCATGGGGGTCTTATTGGAATTGGGATCCCAAGGAAACTTGGGCATTTATTACTTGGACTATATTCGCGATTTATTCACATACTAGAACAAAGAAAAGTTTTCAAGGTACGAATTCGGCATTTGTAGCTTCTATAGGATTTCTTATAATTTGGATATGCTATTTCGGAATCAATCTATTAGGAATAGGTCTACATAGTTATGGTTCATTCATACTACAATCTAATTGAATAAACTCAATGAGGAAAAAGACATAAGAACATCGTTTTATATGTTATTGCCGGTTTTTGAGAACCAAGGGAATAATTCCCTTGGTTCTCAAAAACTGGAGATGGATCTCATTACATTACAATTCTAACTTACTTTTTTGCATTGTATAGGGAACTCAAAAAAAATTATATATAAGACTTTGCTTTTTGCCTCATTAATGAAAACTATCTATGAAAATAATTAGATAGAATAGCTTGTACCTTGTCAACGGATAGTGAGAGAACGAAATCCGGATAAATACCAATCCCTATTACAGGTAAAAAGATACAGATTGAAACAAATAATTCTCGCGGTCCAGAATCCATAAAATTAAAGTTTGGGGCGTTGAATAGTTTGTACCCATAGAACATCTGGCGTAACATAGATAATAAATAAATAGGGGTTAATATCATTCCAATTGCCATTACAAATGTCATTAGCATTTTGGGCATTAAAAGATATTTTGGACTAGTAATTATTCCAAAAAAGACTGCTAATTCCGCAACAAAACCACTCATACCCGGTAATGCAAGAGAGGCCATCGAGAAACTACTAAACATGGTAAATATTTTTGGCATTGGGATAGATATCCCCCCCATTTCGTCGAGATAAACAAGACGTATTCTATCACAACTCGTTCCCACTAAGAAAAAAAGTGCAGCACCAATAAATCCATGAGAGAGTATTTGTAAAATGGCCCCGTTGAGTCCCATGCCGGTTATAGAACTGATTCCTATAATTGTGAAACCCATGTGAGATACAGAAGAGTAGGCTATTCTCTTTTTTAAATTTCGTTGACCGAGAGAGGTTGAAGCTGCATAGATTATTTGCATTGTCCCTACTATTACCAACCAAGGAGAAAATATAGAATGAGCATGTGGTAATAATTCCATATTGATACGAATTAATCCATAGGCTCCCATTTTTAATAAGATTCCAGCTAGAAGCATACATGTACTATAATGTGCTTCTCCATGGGTATCGGGTAACCATGTGTGTAGGGGTATAATTGGCAATTTGACAGCATAAGCAATAAGAAAGCCAAAATAGAATATTATTTCCAATGTCACAGGATATGATTGATTCGCTAATCTTTCAAAATCCAATGTGGGCCCATTGGAACCGTATAAACCCATACCTAGAACTCCTATTAATAGAAAAATGGAACCTCCCGCAGTGTACAAAATAAACTTTGTAGCTGAGTACAAGCGTTTTTTTCCTCCCCACATGGATAAAAGTAAATAAACAGGAATTAATTCTAACTCCCACATGATAAAAAAAAGTAAAAGGTCTCGAGAAGAAAATAACCCTATTTGACCGCTGTACATTGCTAACATCAGGAAATAGAAAAATTTAGAATTTCGAGTAATTGGCCAGGCTGCTAAAGTAGCTAAAGTAGTGATAAATCCTGTCAGTAAAATGGGTCCTATGGAAAGCCCATCGATTCCGAGTCTCCAGTGAAAATCAAAAATATTTATCCATTTCACATCTTCTTCCAATTGAACTAACGAATCATCCAATTGGAAATGATAACAGAATACATAGGTTGTTAAAAGGAGTTCCAGCAAACATATACATATAGTATACCACCTAAATACCTTATTTCCCCTATGAGGAAAAAAGAAAATGGAAGAACCCGCGAATATAGGCAAAACAACAAGTATTGTTAACCAAGGAAAATAACTCGTGATAAAGACAAGATACGGATTGACCAAAAAGCCCGTTGCTCGAGAAAATCGATTTTCTCGAGCAACGGGCTTTTGTCGGTAAAAAGGAATCAAATGATTCAAGTGGAGTTTTTTATAACGTATCAATAAGATAGACCCATGCTGCGAGTTGTTTCATGCCATAAATAAACGCGGACACTCAAAAAATCTGTTGGACAAGCGGATTCACATCTTTTACAACCTACACAGTCTTCTGTTCTTGGGGCGGAAGCAATTTGCTTAGCTTTACATCCATCCCAAGGTATCATTTCTAATACATCCGTGGGGCAAGCTCGTACACATTGAGTACACCCTATACATGTATCATAAATTTTTACTGAATGTGACATTGAATCTATAAATTCCAGTTTTTAACATAAAAAATTTTCGATCTGGTAAAAGTAAAATAAGTAGGAAATTAATTATATATTTATATTGTGGACACCAGACGAATCAATGGTTTATCAAAATCTTAAGAATCAATATATTTCTAAATCTGTTCGTGAGAAAGGGGGGGCTTTTATTTTCGTTTCAATAACATTGATAATACGAGTCACAGATGTTAATTAAAATAGTTCAACAAACGGTCAATTTTCTTATTATAAAATAAAATTAGTATAATAATAAATATATAAATATATTAATTTATATTTTTTTATATTTCTATTTTATATGCTAATTTTTACTAATTATTCAATAAATTCGATTGATTGATACGAATTGATTTTTTGTTACGATGGATCGACGAAACAATAGCCAGTCCGATAGCTGCTTCGGCGGCCGCAATGGCTATAATAAAGATAGAAAAAATATCTCCTTTTAATTGTCGACTATCAAATACATCAGAAAATGTTACGAAATTTATATTAACCGAATTTAGCATAAGTTCAAGACACATAAGCGCCCTAACCATGTTTCGACTTGTAATCAGTCCATAGATACCAATAGAAAATAAAAAGACACTTAAAAAAAGTACATATTCGAACATCATTGACTAATTCCTCATCAATCTAGATTTATTTCAACGTGAACAACAAGTAAACCGATCCACTAGAATAGGAAAAAAGAGAGTATTGGCATTAATTAAATTTAACTAAAACCCTTAAACCACCTTTTTCATTTTATTTTGATTTAGAACATATAATAAATTTTGTGAATTCTAAGTATTTTTTATTGACGGGCCATAGTAATTGCACCTATCAAAGAAACTAAAAGAATTATAGAAATAAATTCAAACGGAAGATAAAAATCTGTTGATAAATGAATTCCAATTTGTTGAACGTTACTTATAAGGTCCTGCTCGATAATCTGGTTTGACCTTGTAGTCCAAATAATTCCGTACCAAGACGTATCTGAAATAGTAATAATTAATGAAAAAAAAATACTTGTACAAACCAGTGAAGTAACCCCATCTCCAACGGTCCAAAAATAGGAATTATTGGAATATTCTGAACCGTTCATGAACATAACAGCAAATATGATTAAGACATTTATGGCTCCCACATAAATGAGGAGCTGTGCGGCAGCTACAAAATAGGAGTTCAATGGAATATAAAATAAGGATATACAAATAAGAACCAATCCTAATGAAAAGGCTGAATAAATTGGATTGGTAAGTAATACTACCCCCAGACTCCCTAATATAAGAAATGATCCTAGAAATACTACAAGTATATCATGTATTGGTCCAGGCAAATCCATTATATATAAAATAAGAGATAAATAAGTCGAAATATTTCATGACCTTACTAAATGGTCCAGGAAAGGGTTTAGCCCCTTTCTTTTTTCTTTCAGATAAAAAATACTAGTTGGAATTTTCTATTTCGACAAAAAAAAGAAAAAATCTATTCTTAAATTGAAAGCTAAAGAAGAATTCTCAACAAATAATCAATAGTTATTATTTGTAGTTTTTGCCCAACAAAAATAAAGCAGGGATTCTTTATATCCAAAGAAAATCTTAGTAATTGGTAATCGTTCTTGAATCCATGGATTTTTCTTTGTCTATTTTGATTTGAGTTGAATTCATAACTGTTTGAATTGAGCAATCCCCAATTACTGACATTGGCAACCGACCTAAAGCAATTTGATTATAATTCAATTCGTGACGATCATAAGTGGAAAGTTCATATTCTTCAGTCATTGATAAACAGTTTGTTGGACAATACTCAACACAGTTACCACAAAATATACAGACCCCAAAATCAATACTATAATTAAGCAATTGTTTCTTTTTTATATTCTTTTCAAATCTCCAATCAACAACAGGTAAATCTATGGGGCATACACGAACACATACTTCACAAGCAATACATTTATCAAATTCAAAGTGGATTCGACCGCGGAAACGTTCTGATGTGATCGATTTTTCATAAGGATATTGAATAGTTACAGGTAAACGATTTGTATGGGATAAGGTAATTATGAAACTTTGACCGATATATCTTGCAGCTCGTATTGTCTGTTGACCATAATTTATGAAACCGGTCACCATAGGGAACATATTGTGGATATCCATGACTAAATTGATATTTCTTTCTCTTGTTTGAGACAGTTGTTATGAATTTAGAATATCGTTATCCTATTCTGTTATTTAGTATTTAGAGAGAAGCAAGTTGAGAAGAAGTTGTCAATAATAGATTACCTAGCGAAATGGGTAAAAGAAATTTCCATCCAAGATTTAATAGCTGATCCATTCTCATCCTAGGTAAAGTCCATCTTGTTGTGATAGAAACGAATAGAAAAAAAAAAGCCTTAGCTAATGTAATAAAGATACCAATTGTCATTCCAAAGATTCCAGCTATTTTATTTATACCGAAAAATTCAGGAATGGATATATATGGAATAGAGAAATTCCACCCACCTAAGTAAAGCACAGTCGAAAATAATGCAGAAACTAATAAATTTAAGTAAGAAGCAAGGTAAAATAAAGCGTATTTGATACCCGAATATTCTGTTTGATAACCCGCTACTAATTCCTCTTCTGCTTCTGGTAAATCAAAGGGCAATCTTTCGCATTCTGCTAGAGAAGAAATAATAAAAACTAGAAATCCTATAGGCTGACGCCACAAATTCCACCCCCAAAAACCATATTTTGATTGTGCCTCAACTATATCAACTGTACTTGAACTGTTAGATAATCATAGTCGATAATAACATTACTGTTGGAATCGCTATTCCAAAACCGTACATGAGACCTCAGCTTCATACGGCTCCTCTATGGGCGCAAATAAATGTAAGGACTTGTTCGTTATTATCAACAGGATGATAAACGGAATAAAGATACATCGGAAAGTCCCAAATTAGACCCATGAAATTCCGTCTGCTAGAGTAAAAAAAGGGCGCTTCTGAATTTATCTCATCTATTGTCTATCATTTTCATTTTTATTTGTTTGGTAATAACTTAATCCTTTAATAAAATACTTGTTATATCAATTTATATCAATAAATATAAAGAACAATTTAGGCATTAGTTCAAAATTAATGATAAGAATCATGTAATATAGATGGATGGCAAAAAAGAAATAATGAATAAAAATCTTTTATTATTTTCATACATTTTTATCATTGTATTATTGCATTTCCTTTTTTCCTGGTCTTCTTTCTCAGAAATAGAGATAAAGTACTCTAAAAAAAAAATAAAAGATTAATTCGTTTTTGATAGTCATTTCTTTAATCAGTGAACAGGGGCATACTCTAGATCGGAATCGTGGGGAAGTACTGCTTCATCATTTCTACTAAAATAAAGTCCTCATTATGATTCGTTTTATTCAAAAATTGATGCAAAAATTTCTTTTATTTTTTTTTTTGAAATCTTACATTATCTCCATTACTAATCTTTTGTGTACCTTGGTGTTTCTAACTGTCCACTGATTTTTGATTGATCCTGTATGGTAAGACATATAAGACAGTAGTTGAAAACCCATACAGTTAATCTTTTGTACCCGCTTCAAGATATAAGAACTAATCAAAGAATATCAATCTTGGGGTAAACAGTTTACACTATTTATGCTTATTTCGGCTTTATTCTTGTACATAGGGAATGAGATTATCTCTTCTTACTGCAAATTTTGAAGCAGTTTTATTTTACTCAGATGACTATCTGGTTTAACTTATCGAACTTCATAATGAATAAAAAAAAGGAAAAAGAAAATATGAATTCAATATATCCAACACCCTTTATTTATAGAAAGGAGGGAAAAGTTCATGTTCTAACGAATCGCACGTAGAGATATTGATAACACACATAGAGTTAATGGTATTTCATAACTAATAGATTGAGCAGCAGCTCGCAGACCACCCGAAAAGGAATATTTATTATTTGATCCATATCCTGACATAAGAAGTCCAATAGGAGCAATACTGGAAATGGCGATCCATAAAGAAACACCTATACTGAGATCGGCTAAAACAAGCCGATATCCAAAAGGAATTACTAAATAACTTAGTAGAATTGATATGACCGCTATGGACGGCCCGACACTAAACAAACGAATATCTCCTCTAGATGGGAGAAGGTCCTCTTTAAAAAGTAGTTTGGCCCCATCTGCTAGAGCTTGAAGAATTCCCAATGGTCCAGCATATTCCGGACCAATGCGTTGTTGTATTGCTGCGGATATTTCTCTTTCTAACCAAACAATTACTAGTACCCCCATCGTGACTCCCAATATAAGGGTTAAAATGGGAGCAAGAATCCATATTAGTCCATAAACTTCCTTTAAGGATTCCGATCTAGAAAAAGAATTGATAGCTTGTATTTCTATGGTATCAATTATCATTTCAACGATCAACTTCTCCCATAATAATATCTATACTACCTAGTATCGTCATGATATCAGCCAATTTCATTCTTTTAACTAGTTGAGGAAGAATTTGCAAATTTATGAAACCCGGCGGACGAATTTTCCATCTCCAGGGAAACACACTATTATCTCCTATCAAATAAATTCCTAATTCTCCTTTTGGTGCTTCTACTCTTACATAAAGTTCTTGTTTTGAGAATTCAAAATTTGGGGAAAGTTTTTTAGCAAGAAATCGATATTCAAAATTATTCCATTGAGAATTTTTTTCTCTATTAAAGCGTCTTACTTCTAAATTCTCATAAGGTCCTCCAGGAATTCCCTCAAGAGCCTGTTGAATAATTTTTACAGATTCCTTCATTTCACCGATTCGTACTAAATAACGAGCTAGTGAATCCCCCTCTTTTTGCCATTGGACCTTCCAGTCGAATTTATTGTAGCACTCGTAAGAATCCACTTTACGAAGATCCCATTGGATTCCAGAAGCTCGTAACATTGGTCCTGATAAACCCCAGTTTATTGCTTCCTCTCCATTTATAATGCCCACTCCTTCAACTCGTTCCAAAAAAATGGGATTTTGTGTAATAAGTTTTTGGTATTCAACAATTCCTGTTAAAAAATAATCGCAGAAATCCAAACATTTATCTATCCATCCATAAGGTAGATCAGCAGCGACTCCCCCAATACGGAAATAATTATGCATCATTCGCATACCCGTGGCTGCTTCGAATAGATCATATAGCAATTCCCTCTCTCTGAAAATATAGAAAAAGGGAGTCTGTGCACCGATATCCGCCATAAAAGGTCCTAGCCATAACAAATGAGAAGCTATACGACTAAGTTCCAGCATAATTACTCTAATATAACTAGCTCTTTTAGGTACTTGAACGCTTTCCAATCGTTCTGGCGCATTTACCGTTATTGCTTCTGTGAACATAGTGGCTAAATAATCCCACCGTGTTACATAAGGCAAATATTGGATAATTGTTCGATTTTCCGCTATTTTTTCCATTCCTCTGTGTAAATAACCCAATACGGGTTCACAGTCAATAACATCTTCACCATCGAGAGTAACGATCAGTCGAAGAACTCCGTGCATGGATGGGTGGTGAGGACCCATATTAACTATCATGAGATCCTTTCTTGTAGCGGGTACAGTCATATCTTTTCTTCCTTAATTTGTTATTCCATTCCATGAATTTCTCAAAACAAGGTTCATCAAAACGAAAAATCTAATAACTTATCAAAAAATTCAAACCAATCTTAACCTTAAAATTTACGAGTTTTTGACTCCCGGATATCCAACTGATCCATTAATTTCTTATAGCGTACTCTATTTTTCTTTGACAAATAATTAAGCAGCCGTTGACGTTTTCCTAGAATTATTCGTAGACCTCTTTGTGATAAAAAATCTTTTTTATGTAATTTCAAATGCAAAGTGAGTCTCCGTATCTTATTGGTAAAACCTAAAATCTGAAATTCAGCAGACCCGCAGTTTTTTTCTTTTTCTTCTTGTGTAATAACCGATATAAATGAATTTTTTATCATAAAAATCCAATTTTTCTATTTTTTTCTTTTCCGGGGATTTTATTGATCAGGAAAAATAATAATAATAATTATACCAGTCATTTTACTCTAGTACACACACAAATTTGTATTTATTCATATTTCAATTTTTAAAAATTGAAAAAAAAAAATTTCATTATAAAATTTGCATTATAATTATTTCTTTTTAGTTATTTTATCCAAATCAAATGAAAAATTTGATTTGGATAGTAAAGAAATAATAAATTTATGCGTTCACAAAATCAAATTTCTCCCTAAAAAAAAGATTCTTTTCTAAATCCAATTGAATTGATATTGAATTAAATCGGTATCATGATATGCGTATATTTTTCTTTTTACTTTAACTATATCATGTGATACATAGTAAAATTCACTTATTCTTTCTGTTCTAAATGAATTCATTCAGAATCGAGGATACATACGTATCCTTGATATACTGAAACGATTTCCATTATCGGTATCAAACCAATACCTATTTATACAAGCTAAATCTTCTAATCGATAATTTGGCCAAAGAAACAATTTGAATTTGATTAATTTATTTGCATCTATATTAAGATGCTTGTTCTCATTCAAAAATTGTCTACAGTTTCTTGTTTTGTTTTGATTCCAAAATTTGGAATTTTTATCCACAACATTAAAATTCTGGGGATTGAAACAAATTAGAATTCTCAACTTTCTACGAATTCTAGGAGATAGAATATTTTCAGGAACAAGGGAATCATAATCATTTTTTTTTCTATTCACAAGGACGTTTTTGTGCTGTACAAAGGTTCTATCTATTTTTTTTTCAAGAGATTTCCCTCGTATGTATTTTTCGTCAGTTTTGTGCTTACTCCTATCAACCAATGAAATACTTATAGTTTGATATGTAATAAATTTTCCAATAAATTTTCCATTCTTTGATAGATGAATTGATTCGATAATAAGCCTTCCTTCTTTTATCAATTCTTGAAGAGTTTTTTTTTTTGGAACGAACATTAGATCCAGACACATCTCTCCTCTTTGAATTGAGTATAGAGCAATTTCCCTTGGATCTATCAGTCTAAGTAGGAAACAATATACTTTGATATTATTCAGCATTCTTTGACTCAAAGGCTCAGTCCATCTTAATTGAAAAATAAAATACTTTTTCAGAAGTAAATCCATTTCTTTTTCTTTCTTGTTCTTTAATTGTTTTTTCTTTTTACTTTTTTTTTTTTTTGATTTGAGGTAATCTTTTTCAAGATTTTTCTTTTCGTTTTGTTTTTGTTGATCTGATACAAGATCCCCTTGGTCCTGTTTTTTATTTTTTTTTTTTGAATTTTCTAATTCAAGATATTCTTTTTTCTTTTTATTAGATATAGATAATATAGGAAGATTTTTTTTATTTATGCCGATTTTGTCATTTTGACTCATATTTTGATTGTCATGGAAATCAAAAATAAGTAATTTGATTGGTACGACCCATGGATTTTTTTTATAGGCATCAAAAAGTAGCACTAATTCTGGGAAAAACCCAGATTTTAGCTTTGGTTTTGATAGTGCAGAATATAACCTTTTTTGATTCATACCCATCCAATCAAAAACGTGCTTTTTTTGCTTGTATGAGTCGATTTCGTGATGAATTGTAGAAGAAAAAATTTCTTTTTTTTCAAATCTTTTATAATTTTTTATTTTGGTTTTAACATTTTTGGTATCGACATGTGTATCGGCCCAGGCCTTAATGTTGATATAATTTCTAAGACTATTATTTTTAATACTTTTTTTTCTAAAAAGGCTTCCAAAATAAAAAATTTTTCTATCCTCATTTTTTTGCGTACCAATGCGATATACTTTTTCTATATGATCATTAATATCTAGACTTATTAATCCATAAAACGATTTGGGTTTAAGTATATTTAAATTTTTTTTGTTCTCGTTTATTTGAAATGTTGATCCATAAAAATTGGAGTTCCTACTATCCCCAATATAATTATATGATAAAAGCTCATATCTGTAGTATTTTTTCCTTTTTTCTTTTTCATTTTTCAATGAATTTACTATATAGTAATTTTTTTTTACATAAGAATTTAATTTGTTTTTTTTTTTATCTGAATCCAATTCCATTGAGTGTTGATTTTGAATCATATGATGCCGGTTGACTCTCTGTCGCCATTTTTCTGGAACTAACAGAGACCACTTCGTATGAGATAAATTATATTGAAAATGCCCTTCTAACCAATTTTTCCATTTATTCTTCTTAGTCTTAATTTTCTTATGCCTTGGGTTGGAGTCCAACATTCCTCGGATTATGCAATAATCTTTGATTATATCCCTAAGAAAAGGATGAGTGGTGTGATATTGAAGTATGGATCTCAAGGAATATTTATTAAGTAATTGGGTTTGCGATAATTTTAAAAATACGTATGCTTGAGACAAAAAAGCTAAGTCACAATAAATATTATTATTATTATTATGACTAATATTTTTTATAGTAGAAATAAAGTTTATTGTATTTTTTTTCTCGATTTTTTCGTTATTTGTTTCATCATTAGAAATGGATTGATCCATCTTTTTTGTTGATTCAAACAAGATTAGTGCATTAATCTTGGGAATTCTAATGGTATATAGTAAGTCTATATATACTTTTTCAATGAAAAGTTTTAAAAAATAATGTAATTTACGTATTAATCGTATATTTTGTCTTTTCAATATTTGCCAAACATTTTTCTGTGATTTTGATCTATTATTACAACTTGTAATTCTTTCAATTTGAGTTTGAATTATGATTGTCTTTTTAGCAAGATCCATCTTTTGTGCTTCTATGAATGAATAATTTGAAAAATTCGTGGTTTGAATGATTGATTCCTCGATTATCTTATTATTCATATTCATTTTGAAATCTTTTATGTTTTCATTTGGTTCAAATTCTTTTACCTCGCCCTGTTTAAATAATAAAAAGTACTTCATTAAATTTTCAAGTTCTTTTATTATTAGGTTTATAACTAGTTTCGTGACCCTTATTATTTTTTTTTTTGAAAATTTTAGAAACCTTTTTATTATTTTTTTCAAAATTGTTAGAACTCGAAACAATTGCATTTTTACTTTTCTTTTGTTTTTTTCTAGTTCATTAGAAATGGGTTCAAAAAAAGAGGGTCGTGGTCGGGGAGAACCGAAAGGTAGTTCCGTTTCCTTTCCCCAGACCGTTAAAAAACAAAAATCTTCTTTTTTTGTTTTTTTCTGCATTTTATCTCTAGAATGAGAGCGTCCCCTAGCTCCTTGCCAAGGTTTCAGGCAGAAAGGGGATAGAATTTTTATCTGAATACCATCTGTTAACCAATCTTCGGGAAATTCGTTTTCTGATAATTGAACGCCATTATAGGTGCAAAAAATATGTACTTCTTTATTCCATTCTGTCAAATCTTCGTACCACTCGGGGAATTGGAAGAATAACATACGGCCAATATTTTTGGCTATTATCAATGAGGGTAATATAATATATTTTCTAAGAAAAGAATGGGTTACTAAAATCGAACCTCTTATTATTTGAGTGAATATAAAGGTATCCCAGGCTTCAGATATTTCTATTCGTTCATTTATGTTTTCTTTCTCTTTGTCTGTTTTTTCCTTTTTTTTTTCTTCCAATTTATTTTTTTTTAATTCTATATTTTTACTCGTCCGATTCTTAAAAATGCGATTTATCAGATCATAGATAACAAAAGAAGAAAAAGAAAATGTTTTGTCTATTCGATCCAAAAAAAGTGGGGAATGCACGTTTGCTTGAAATATTTCCCAAAAAACTATTTTACGTCTTTGAGCGCGCATGGATCCTTTTATTATACCTCGACGAAAGTCTGATTGGTATGAGTAACGTATCATAGCCAATTCTTGTTCTTCCTCTTCTTCTTCTTCTTCATCACTAGTACTAGTATTATTAATGCTAGAGTTAGCACTCTGATCATCAGTATAAATTACCACTCGTTTTTTTTTTCTTGAACGAATATCTCCCTTTTCCAGCGATTCTTGTTGTTCTTCTTCCTCTTCTTCCTCTTCTTCCTCTTCCTCTTCTTTTAAATCTAAACCCTCGTTCAATTCGTATGACCATCGAGAAACCCTTTTAGTGATTTCTTCCATTTCGATGGATTTTTTTTCATTTTTTGAATCAATTGCTTGTTCAGATAATTCATTGCTTGAAGTTAAGTAATTCCCCCCCAAAAAATGGGAATTCAAAAAAGATTTCTCACTAAATATATTTTTTTTATGTTCAAATGCTCGAGAATTATTTGAAAATAGATTATGAATCTTATTTTTCTTGAACATTTCTATGGAATTTTCCGCCGAAGTGATGAAATTTTTCGAAATTTCACGTAAGTCGAGTTTTTTTATTGTTCCTCTAAATGATCCTCTCAAAAAAGGATCATACATTTTTGGTAAGTATTTGTGTTCATTCTCATCATCACATAATCGTGCCTCTTTTTCTACTATATCTAGAAAAAGGAATTCCTTTTCTTTTTCTAGAATTTGGATTCGACTTATCAATTCTTTGTTCAAATTGTATATTTTTTTTTTATTGGCATAAATCCAATAATTATAAAGATTTTCCTGAGATATATATTTTTTTTTGTATAAAAAAATTTTCCGTTCTATCATTTCTGAAAAAGCGGATAAACTAGGAGGATATGTAAAAGATATTATTTCTTTTCCATCGCTGGGACATGTAGAAAAAAAATATTGTGACATTTCATCTCGTACAGCATTTTCGAATTGTTCGTTTTTTATATATCGAAAAGGGCGATTCCACCGGTTTTCATCGAAAAGAAAGGTAACAAGAGGCTTTTCAAGCGAAATTTCTTTTTTTTTTTTTAGTTTTCCCAATTCCCAATTATTTTGATGGGTATCAAGATAAGAATCTTCGTAAACTAGGCTATCTTTATATGTTTCTTTAAAGTTGAATTTATCCTTTGTTTTT